GCCATCGTAGCTTAAGTCTTAAAGCATAACACTGAAGATGTTATTATGAACCCTAGAAAGTTCCGAAAGCACAAAGGCTTGGTCCTAGCTTTACTATTATTTATAACCAAACTTACACATGCAAGCATCCGCACTCCCGTGAGAATGCCCTTAACCCTCTTATGAGATCAAGGAGCTGGTATCAGGTACAAATATTTGCCCATAACACCTTGCTTAGCCACACCCCCAAGGGAATTCAGCAGTGATAAACATTAAGCCATAAGTGTAAACTTGACTTAGTTAAGGTTTTTAGGGCCGGTAAAACTCGTGCCAGCCACCGCGGTTATACGAGAGGCTCAAGATAATAGAAGTCGGCGTAAAGAGTGGTTAAGTATAAAATAACTAAAGTTAAACATCTTCCAAGCTGTTATACGCACCCGAAGGTATGAGATTCATTTACGAAAGTGACTTTACAAAACTGAACCCACGAAAACTATGAAACAAACTGGGATTAGATACCCCACTATGCATAGTCTTAAACAAAAGTATTTTAATTACATCATACTCGCCAGGGTACTACGAGCTTTAGCTTAAAACCCAAAGGACTTGGCGGTGCTTTACACCCACCTAGAGGAGCCTGTTCTATAACTGATAACCCCCGTTAAACCTCACCCTATTTTGCCTAATCAATCTATATACCGCCGTCGTCAGCTTACCTTATGAAAGAACAACAGTGAGCAGAATTAGTAACAACCCAAAACGTCAGGTCGAGGTGTAGTTTATAATAGGGGAAGAAATGGGCTACACTCATTTATTAATGAATACGGATGGTATATTGAAACATAAACCTAAAGGAGGATTTAGCAGTAAGAAGAAAATAGAGTGTTCATCTGAAATTGGCTCTAAAGCGCGCACACACCGCCCGTCACTCTCCCCAATAATATAATCACAATTAATTAAAACCCTAAATAAATACAAGGGGAGGCAAGTCGTAACATGGTAAGTGTACCGGAAGGTGTGCTTGGAATACCAGAGCATAGCTGAAATAGTTAAAGCATCTCACTTACACCGAGAAGTTGTTCTTGCAAATAGAACTGCTCTGATACCCATATGCTAGCTCAAACACTAAATTCAAACAAAAACTAAAAATAACCCCTAACACCATAAAAAGTAATATTAAAACATTTTATAACCCTAGTAAGGGAGACTGAAAAGGAAAAATGAAGCTACAAAACTAGTACCGCAAGGGAAAGCTGAAAGAGAAATTAAACAAGTAATTTAAGTATATAATAGCAAAGATTAAATCTTGTACCTTTTGCATCATGGTTTAACAAGATACCTCAAGCAAAGAGATCTTTAGTTTGCTACCCCGAAACTAAGCGAGCTACTCCGAGACAGTCAAAACATAATGGACAAATCCGTACCTGTGGCAAAAGGTTGGAATGAGCTCCGAGTAGAGGTGATAAACCAAACGAGCTTGGTTATAGCTGGTTGCCTGAAAAATGAATAAAAGTTCAGCCTATATTATACCCTAATTCACCTAAAATTTAAATGAATAGATTCAGCTAAATGATAATATAGAGTTAGTCAAAAGGGGTACAGCTCTTTTGACATAGGACACAACCTTATAATGAGGTTAAAGATCAAAAATAATAAAGTTCACATGCCTTAGTGGGCCTGAAAGCAGCCACCAAGATAGAAAGCGTTAAAGCTCAAGCACTATTTAAACTTTTAATTCAGATAAATATTCTAAAACCCTTAAAATCATCAGGCCTTTTCATAATACATGAAAATGATAATGTTAATATGAGTAATAAGAGAAGTTAAGATTCTCTCCTTTAGCAAAAGTGTGCCTCGGATCGAACTAACACCGAAATTTAATGGTCCCACTACCAGAGGGTAATGTTGTAAAAACAAAGAACAAGAAAAAACAACAATAATAAACCATCAACCCCACACCGGATTGCTAACCAGGATAAACTAAAAGGGTGAGAAGGAACTCGGCAAACATAATAACACTAGCCTCGCCTGTTTACCAAAAACACCGCCTCTTGCATAACACAATGAATAAGAGGTCCCGCCTGCCCTGTGACCATGAGTTTAACGGCCGCGGTATTTTGACCGTGCAAAGGTAGCGCAATCACTTGTCTTTTAAATAAAGACCTGTATGAATGGCATAACGAGGGCTAAACTGTCTCCTCACCCCAGTTAATGAAATTGATCTTCCCGTGCAGAAGCGGGAATTAACACATAAGACGAGAAGACCCTGTGGAGCTTCAGACAATAGATGAATTTATTAAACAATTAACACCATATAAAAGGTATTTAAAACAATAACCTCATCCTAAGTCTTTAGTTGGGGCGACCGCGGAGCAAAACAAAACCTCCGTGAGGAATGAGGTAAAAACCTTACACCCAAGAATGTCATTTCTAAGTACCAAAATATTTGACCCATGATCCGGCAACAGCCGATCAACGAACCTAGTTACCCCAGGGATAACAGCGCAATTCTCTTTGAGAGTCCCTATCGACAAGAGAGTTTACGACCTCGATGTTGGATCAGGACATCCTAATGGTGTAGCCGCTATTAAGGGTTCGTTTGTTCAACGATTAAAGTCCTACGTGATCTGAGTTCAGACCGGAGTAATCCAGGTCAGTTTCTATCTATGTATGTGGCCTTCTTCAGTACGAAAGGACCAAGAAGGATGGGCCCATGTTTTAAAACAAGCCCACTTTTTAACACTTGAAGAAATATTAAAGGTTAAAACAACACAAGAGACCCTAGAATATAACTATATGTTAAGGTGGCAGAGTCCGGTTATTGCAAAAGACCTAAGCCCTTTGAATAGAGGTTCAAATCCTCTCCTCAACTATGACTACCATAATTTTAACACAAATTATTAACCCTTTAATATATATTATCCCTGTATTACTAGCTGTTGCTTTCTTAACCTTGCTGGAACGAAAAGTACTAGGTTATATACAACACCGAAAAGGACCTAATATCGTGGGACCTTTTGGCTTACTTCAACCAATCGCAGATGGGGTAAAACTATTTATTAAAGAGCCAGTAAAACCCTCCACATCCTCCCCAATCTTGTTCCTAGCTACCCCTATACTAGCATTAACACTAGCCCTTATACTATGAGCTCCATTGCCTATACCCCACCCTGTCGTTAATGTTAACCTAGGAATACTACTTATCTTAGCACTGTCAAGCCTTGCAGTTTACTCAATCTTAGGATCAGGATGAGCATCAAACTCAAAATATGCATTAATTGGAGCATTGCGAGCCGTAGCCCAAACCATTTCTTATGAAGTAAGCCTAGGATTAATCCTATTAGCATTAATTATCTTCACTGGCAACTTCACACTACAGTCATTTGGTATCACACAAGAAAGCTTATGACTAATCGTCCCCACATGACCTTTAGCAGCAATATGATATATCTCCACACTAGCTGAAACAAATCGAGCACCATTTGATTTAACAGAGGGAGAATCAGAACTTGTCTCAGGATTCAATGTTGAATATGCAGGAGGACCTTTCGCACTATTTTTCCTCGCAGAATATGCCAATATCTTACTTATAAATACACTATCAACGATCCTATTTCTAGGAGCATCTCATATCCCCCCTTTACCTGAAATTACAACAATTAATCTTATAATAAAAGCAACCTTGTTATCAGTAGTATTTTTATGGGTTCGAGCCTCATATCCCCGCTTCCGATATGATCAACTGATACATCTTATCTGAAAAAATTTCTTACCACTTACCCTTGCTTTAATTATTTGACATTTATCAACACCTCTTGCATTAGCAGGACTCCCCCCACATATATAAAGGAATTATGCCCGAGAACTAAAGGACCACTTTGATAGAGTGCTTTACGAGGGTTAAAATCCCTCTAATTCCTTAGAAAGAGAGGACTCGAACCCCACTTAAGAGATCAAAACTCTTAGTGCTTCCCACTACACCACTTCCTAAAGTAAAGTCAGCTAAATAAAGCTTTTGGGCCCATACCCCAAAAATGTAGGTTAAAATCCTCCCCTTACTAATGAACCCTTATATTATATCAATTTTTCTCCTGGCTTTAGGTTTAGGCACTACAATCACATTCATAAGCTCACACTGACTAATAGCATGAATAGGATTAGAAATTAATACACTCGCAATCATTCCTCTAATAGCGCAACACCACCACCCACGATCCGTAGAAGCCTCCACAAAGTATTTCCTCACTCAAGCTACAGCCGCAGCAATAATCCTTTTTGCTAGCTCTACTAATGCCTGAATTACAGGACAGTGAAGTATTACAGAACTATCTCATCCAGCACCCTCAACCATTATAATATTAGGGCTAGCCTTAAAAATTGGAATAGCACCTCTTCACACATGATTACCAGAAGTACTTCAAGGGCTTGACCTCACCACAGGACTAATTATATCCACATGGCAAAAACTAGCCCCCTTCTGCCTACTAATACAAATTAATCTAGACAACCCCGTACTAATTACGATAGCTATCATATCTACTATAGTAGGAGGTTGAGGAGGTTTAAACCAAGCACAACTACGAAAAATCCTAGCCTACTCATCAATTGCCCATATTGGATGGATGGTCCTTGTACTACAATTCTCACCTTCACTAACACTACTTACTCTTGTAATCTACATCTTAATAACATTCTCTATCTTTAGTTTATTTAAACTAAACAAATCAACTTCAATTAACACACTAGCAACATCATGATCAAAATCCCCTACAATCACCGCACTAGCCCCCCTCATCCTTCTATCACTAGGAGGATTACCACCCCTTACAGGATTTGGCCCGAAATGAATAATCCTGTCCGAATTAACAAAACAAGAATTAAATACTATTGCAACAATCACAGCACTTTCTGCTTTACTAAGCCTTTACTTCTACCTACGGCTTTCATACGCCATAGCACTAACCCTATCACCCAACACCACCCCTATAACCAACCAATGACGATTCAACACTAAACAGCTCACTATCCACTTATCAATCTCAACAATTATATCATTAATACTACTCCCTCTTATACCTAGTTTAATAACCATTATTAACTAAGAGTTTAGGTTAATAAAAGACCAAAGGCCTTCAAAGCCTTAAGTAGAAGTGAAAATCCTCTAACTTTTGTTAAGACTTGCAGGTAATTAACCCACATCTACTGCATGCAAAACAGACACTTTAATTAAGCTAAAGCCTTACTAGATGGGAAGGCCTCGATCCTACAATTTCCTAGTTAACAGCTAGACACTCTAACCAGCGAGCATCCATCTACTTTCCCCCGCCTTAAAGGGCGGAAAGGCGGGGGAAAGCCCCGGCAAAAATTAATCGGCTACTTAAGATTTGCAATCTTATGTGTATATACACCTCGGGGCTTGGTATGAAGAGGGCTTAAACCTCTGTATGTGGGGTTACAATCCACCGCTTACTCAGCCATCTTACCTGTGGCAATCACACGATGATTTTTCTCAACTAATCACAAAGACATCGGCACCCTATACTTAGTATTTGGTGCTTGAGCCGGAATAGTCGGCACTGCACTCAGCCTTTTAATTCGAGCAGAACTAAGTCAACCAGGAGCTTTACTAGGGGATGACCAAATCTATAATGTTATTGTAACTGCTCATGCTTTTGTAATAATTTTCTTTATGGTTATGCCTATCATAATCGGGGGTTTTGGTAATTGACTGGTTCCCTTAATAATCGGAGCCCCTGATATAGCCTTTCCTCGAATAAATAATATGAGTTTTTGATTATTACCCCCTTCTTTTCTTCTCCTCCTTGCTTCCTCAGGAGTAGAAGCTGGAGCAGGAACAGGTTGGACTGTCTACCCTCCACTAGCAGGTAATTTAGCCCATGCTGGGGCCTCTGTAGACTTGACAATCTTTTCTCTTCATTTAGCAGGTGTTTCATCAATTCTAGGGGCTATTAACTTTATTACTACTATTATCAACATAAAACCCCCATCAATTTCACAATATCAAACACCATTGTTTGTATGAGCAGTTTTAGTAACCGCAGTTCTACTTTTACTGTCATTACCTGTGCTAGCAGCTGGGATCACTATGCTTCTTACAGACCGAAACTTAAACACAACATTCTTTGACCCTTCCGGAGGGGGAGACCCCATCCTTTATCAACACTTATTCTGATTCTTCGGACATCCTGAAGTTTATATTCTTATCCTCCCAGGTTTCGGTATAATCTCCCACATCGTAGCCTACTACTCCGGTAAAAAAGAACCTTTCGGCTACATAGGAATGGTTTGAGCAATAATAGCAATCGGGCTTTTAGGGTTCATTGTTTGGGCTCACCACATATTTACAGTAGGAATAGACGTAGACACCCGAGCATATTTCACCTCAGCAACAATAATTATCGCTATCCCCACAGGCGTAAAAGTATTTAGCTGATTAGCCACACTTCATGGGGGTTCTATTAAATGGGAGACTCCCTTACTATGAGCTCTAGGCTTTATCTTCCTATTTACTGTCGGAGGATTAACAGGTATTGTGTTAGCAAACTCCTCTTTAGATATTGTCCTACACGACACTTATTATGTAGTCGCCCACTTCCACTACGTTCTATCAATAGGCGCCGTATTTGCAATTATAGCAGGGTTCGTACACTGGTTCCCCTTATTTACAGGTTACACCCTACACAGCTCTTGAACTAAAATTCACTTTGGTGTAATATTTGTAGGTGTAAATTTAACATTCTTCCCCCAACACTTCTTAGGGTTAGCTGGCATACCCCGACGATACTCTGATTACCCAGATGCATACTCATTATGAAATACTGTCTCTTCTATTGGATCGCTTGTATCTTTAATCGCCGTAATTATGTTCCTATTCATTATTTGAGAAGCATTTGCTGCTAAACGAGAAGTATTAATAGTTGAATTAACCTCAACAAACATTGAGTGACTGCACGGATGTCCTCCGCCATATCACACATTTGAAGAGCCTGCTTTTGTTCAAGTACAAACAAATAATTAAACGAGAAAGGAGGGAGTTGAACCCCCATAAAATGGTTTCAAGCCACCCACAAAACCGTTCTGTCACTTTCTTTATCTAACTAACTTAAGATATTAGTAAAATATTATACTGCTTTGTCAAAGCAGAGTTGTTGGTTAAACCCCTACATATCTTTAATAATGGCTTACCCCTCACAACTAGGTTTTCAAGACGCAGCATCACCTGTAATAGAAGAACTACTTCACTTTCATGATCATGCATTAATAATTGTATTCCTGATTAGCACCCTAGTGCTTTATATCATCGTAGCTATAGTCACTACTAAATTAACAAACAAATTCTTACTAGACTCTCAAGAAATTGAAATTATCTGAACTGTTCTCCCTGCAATTATTCTCATCCTGATTGCCCTTCCATCACTGCGAATTCTTTATCTTATAGACGAAGTAAATGACCCCCACCTCACAATTAAAGCAGTTGGCCATCAATGATACTGAAGTTATGAATATACCGATTATGAAGATTTAGCCTTTGATTCATACATAATCCCAACCCAAGACCTTACACCAGGCCAATTCCGACTATTAGAAGCAGACCACCGTATAGTAATCCCAGTTGAATCACCAATCCGAGTATTAGTATCCGCAGAAGATGTACTTCATTCATGAGCAGTACCTTCTTTAGGAGTTAAAATAGATGCAGTACCAGGACGATTGAACCAAACAGCTTTTATTACATCACGACCAGGGGTATTTTACGGACAATGTTCAGAAATCTGCGGTGCAAACCACAGCTTTATACCTATTGTAGTAGAAGCAGTACCATTACAACAATTTGAAAATTGATCATCACTTATACTAGAAGACGCCTCGTTAAGAAGCTAAATAGGACCTCAGCGTTAGCCTTTTAAGCTAAAAATTGGTGACTCCCAACCACCCTTAGCGACATGCCTCAATTAAATCCCTCGCCTTGATTAATAATTCTATTATTTACATGGTTAGTCTTTACTACTATTATTCCGCCTAAAATTATAGCACATAAGTACCCTAATGAACCAAATGTTTTAAGTACTAAAACATTAGAAACAACCCCTTGAAACTGACAATGACATTAAGCTTTTTTGACCAATTTATTAGTCCCATATTTTTAGGCATTCCATTAATAGCTTTGGCTATTATAATCCCTTGAATTATATTCCCCACCCCTTCTTCCCGCTGAATAAACAACCGCATACTTACACTACAAAACTGATTTATTAACTTATTTACAAAACAACTTCTTCTCCCTTTAAACACAACAGGTCATAAATGAGCACTAATTTTCGCATCATTAATAATCTTCCTAATTTCATTAAACATGCTTGGATTACTTCCCTACACCTTCACCCCTACAACCCAATTATCTTTAAATATAGGCCTAGCTGTACCCTTGTGATTAGCAACTGTTATTATCGGGATACGAAATCAACCCACACACTCCTTAGGCCACTTACTACCAGAAGGCACACCAGTACCACTAATCCCTGTACTCATTATCATTGAAACAATCAGTTTATTTATCCGACCTATCGCCCTAGGTGTCCGACTGACAGCAAATTTAACTGCAGGACACCTACTAATTCAACTTATCGCAACAGCAGCATTTGTTCTTATACCCCTCATACCCACAGTGGCATTATTAACAACAATCCTATTATTTATACTCACATTGTTGGAAGTAGCCGTTGCTATAATTCAAGCCTATGTTTTTGTTCTACTACTAAGCCTTTACCTACAAGAAAACGTTTAATGGCACATCAAACACATGCGTACCACATGGTAGACCCAAGCCCCTGACCCCTTACAGGTGCAATTGCAGCCCTTCTAATAACTTCAGGGTTAGCTATTTGATTCCATTTTAATTCAACTGTTTTAATAACAATTGGGTTAATTTTACTACTTCTAACAATAATCCAATGATGACGTGACATTATCCGAGAAGGAACATTTCAAGGTCATCATACCCCACCGGTTCAAAAAGGACTACGATATGGTATAATCCTGTTTATTACCTCAGAAGTCTTCTTTTTTCTGGGCTTCTTCTGAGCTTTTTACCACTCCAGCCTAGCCCCAACCCCAGAATTAGGTGGTTGCTGACCCCCCTCTGGAGTTATTACACTTGATCCTTTTGAAGTGCCTCTTCTTAACACAGCAGTCCTACTTGCCTCAGGTGTCACAGTAACTTGAGCCCACCATAGCATTATAGAAGGCGAGCGAAAACAGGCCATTCACTCACTTACATTAACCATTCTTCTAGGCTTTTACTTCACATTTCTTCAAGCAATAGAATATTATGAAGCCCCTTTCACAATCGCAGATGGTATTTATGGATCAACATTTTTTGTAGCAACAGGCTTCCACGGATTACATGTTATCATTGGATCTACATTTCTAGCAATTTGCTTAATCCGACAAATTCAATACCATTTCACATCACAACACCACTTTGGATTTGAAGCCGCTGCATGATACTGGCATTTTGTTGATGTAGTATGATTATTCCTTTATGTCTCAATTTATTGATGAGGATCTTATCTTTTTAGTACTAAGAAGTATAAGTGACTTCCAATCACCCGGTCTTGGTTAAAATCCAAGAAAAGATAATGAACTTATTAATCACAATTCTGCTAATTACAACCACCCTTTCTATTTTATTAGCCTTAATCTCATTCTGACTACCCCAAATAAACCCAGATACAGAGAAATTATCCCCCTACGAATGTGGGTTTGACCCCCTAGGCTCAGCCCGACTTCCATTCTCACTACGGTTTTTCTTAGTAGCAATTTTATTTCTTTTATTTGATCTAGAAATTGCACTTCTCCTCCCACTTCCATGAGGTATACAACTAATATCCCCCTTCTATACATTTATATGAGCATCATCAGTTGTCATTCTACTAACACTAGGATTAATTTATGAGTGAATCCAAGGCGGCCTAGAATGAGCTGAATAAACGGTTAGTATAATTAAAACACTTGATTTCGGCTCAAAAGCACGCGGTTAAAGTCCGCGATCGTTTTATGACACCTGTGCATTTTGCTTTCTCAACAACATTTATACTAGGACTCATAGGATTAACTTTTCACCGAAATCACTTACTCTCCGCCCTCTTATGCTTAGAGGGAATAATATTATCATTATATGTTGCCCTATCCTTATGAACACTACAATTAAACTCAATTAACTTCTCCCCCACCCCTATATTAATACTTGCTTTTTCAGCATGTGAAGCAAGCGCCGGACTTGCCCTACTTGTAGCAACTTCCCGCACACATGGGACAGACCGTCTCCAAGCCTTAAACATCTTACAATGTTAAAAATCCTTATTCCAACAATTATGCTTATCCCCACAACATGACTTACCCCTAAAAAATGACTGTGGCCCTCCACATTGACACATAGTCTTATTATTGCTTTATTTGCTTTAACTTGACTTATTTGACCATCTGAGACCGCTTGATCAAATCTAAGCGGATCAATAGCTACAGATCCACTGTCAACCCCGCTATTAATTCTTACATGCTGACTTCTTCCATTAATAATTCTTGCCAGCCAAAACCACACGACCAACGACCCCATTAATCGACAACGATTATATATCTCACTACTTGCATCCTTACAAATATTCCTTATTCTAGCATTCAGTGCCACAGAACTAATTATATTTTATGTAATATTTGAAGCCACACTAATCCCAACCCTATTAATTATCACCCGATGGGGCAATCAAACAGAACGACTAAATGCAGGTACCTACTTCCTGTTTTATACCCTAGCGGGGTCTCTTCCGTTACTCGTTGCACTACTAATGCTTCAAAATAAAACAGGTTCTTTGTCAATATTAACTCTACAATTTTCTAACCCTTTAAACCTTATCCATCTAGGCGATAAGTTATGATGAACAGGATGTTTACTAGCTTTTCTTGTAAAAATGCCCCTTTACGGAATCCATCTTTGATTACCCAAAGCTCATGTTGAAGCACCAATTGCAGGATCTATAATCCTTGCCGCAGTCCTACTAAAATTAGGGGGGTATGGTATAATGCGTCTAATAAACATTTTAGAGCCCTTATCCAAACAACTAAGTTACCCTTTCATAATTCTAGCCTTGTGAGGAATTATTATAACTGGATTAATCTGCTTACGACAAAATGACCTAAAATCCCTAATCGCCTACTCTTCAGTAAGCCACATAGGATTGGTCACAACAGGCATCCTCATTCAAACCCCATGAGGTTTTACCGGAGCATTAGTATTAATAATTGCACATGGACTTACTTCATCAGCACTCTTCTGCTTAGCAAATACAAACTACGAACGAACTCATAGCCGAACAATACTGTTAGCACGAGGCCTACAAATAGTCTTACCTTTAATAGCCACATGATGATTTACTGCTAGCTTAGCAAATATAGCTTTACCTCCCCTACCTAATCTAATAGGAGAATTAATAATTATTTCATCCTTGTTTAACTGATCACCGTGGACCTTAATCCTTACAGGCCTTGGGACACTGATCACTGCGGGATATTCATTATACCTGTTCCTCATAACCCAACGGGGCCCATTAACAAACCACCTACTCCACATAGAACCATCACACTCCCGAGAACACTTAATCATAATACTTCACCTTACCCCATTAATCCTCCTAATCTTAAAACCTGAGCTATTGTGAGGTTGAATTTTATGTAGGTATAGTTTAAAAAGAACATTAGATTGTGATTCTAAAAATAAAGGTTAAAGTCCTTTTATCCACCGAGAGAGGTCCGAAGACAACATAAACTGCTAATTTTTGCCCCTTTGGTTTAACCCCAAAGCTCACTCGAGACTTCTGAAGGATACTAGTTAATCCGTTGGTCTTAGGAACCAAAAACCCTTGGTGCAAATCCAAGCAGTAGTTATGCATTCCACCTCTTTAATAATATCTTCAAGCTTACTAATAATCTTTACACTCCTAACAACACCCTTAATCTCGACAATAACAACCAAATCATACCCATCTGACTGATCAATCTCATGAGTTAAAAATTCAGTTAAAATATGCTTTATAATTAGCCTACTACCATTGATACTATTTATTAATGAAGGCTTAGAAACCATTATTACTACCTGATCTTGAATAAATACAATAACTTTTGATATCAATATTAGCTTTAAATTCGACCTGTACTCAGTAATTTTTACTCCTGTAGCCCTATATGTTACATGGTCTATCCTAGAATTTGCATCCTGATACATACACTCTGACCCTGTTATAAACCGATTCTTTAAATACCTTTTAATATTCTTAATCGCCATACTAATCCTAGTAACTTCAAATAACATATTTCAACTATTTATTGGTTGAGAAGGGGTAGGAATTATATCTTTCCTACTAATCGGATGATGGTATGGACGAGCTGATGCCAACGTAGCCGCTATCCAAGCAGTTGTATATAACCGAGTTGGAGACATTGGACTAATCTTGTTCATAGCCTGAATTGCCATAAACCTGAATTCTTGAGAAATTAACCAAATATTCACACTAGCTGAGAATAAAAATCTTACCCTGCCTTTACTAGGGTTAGTCCTGGCTGCAACAGGGAAATCGGCTCAATTTGGTTTACACCCATGATTACCCTCAGCTATAGAGGGTCCCACACCGGTCTCTGCCCTACTACACTCAAGCACAATAGTTGTTGCAGGAATTTTTTTACTAATTCGAATAAGCCCTTTAATAGAAAATAACTCAACAATCCTAACAACATGCCTTTGTCTAGGGGCATTAACCACTTTATTTACAGCTGTCTGCGCTCTAACACAAAATGATATTAAAAAAATTGTAGCATTTTCAACATCTAGCCAACTTGGTCTAATAATAGTTACAATTGGTCTTAATCAACCCCAACTAGCCTTCCTTCATATTTGTACCCATGCTTTCTTTAAAGCAATGCTATTTTTATGTTCAGGTTCATTAATTCACAGCCTAAACGATGAGCAAGATATTCGAAAAATAGGTGGAATGCACTTTCTCACCCCCTTCACCTCATCCTCGCTAACCCTAGGCAGCCTAGCCTTAACAGGAACCCCTTTTCTAGCCGGATTCTTCTCAAAAGATGCTATTATTGAATCTATAAACACCTCATACTTAAACGCCTGAGCCCTTTTATTAACTTTAATTGCCACTTCATTTACAGCAGTTTACAGCCTACGAATTATCTATTACGTAAACATGGGTTACCCACGATTCAACCCTTTATCACCAATTAATGAAAATAGTAAACCAGTAATCAATCCTATTAAACGATTAGCTTGAGGAAGCATTATCGCAGGCCTAATCATTACATCAAACATAACACCTATAAAAACCCCCATTATGACCATACCGTATTACACCAAAATAGCCGCCCTAATTGTAACAGCAATTGGACTGATTACAGCACTAGAAATAGCCCAAAATACATCAAAACAATTAAATATTATCCCCAAACAAACCCCTCACTCATTTTCTAATATATTAGGTTTCTACCCATCCATTATTCACCGATTACCTATAAAACTTTCCCTCCAACTAGGACAAAACATTGCCTCTCAAACTATTGACACAACATGATTAGAAAAAATTGGCCCTAAAGCCACAGCAACCCTAAATTTACCCCTAATCACAACCACAAGTAATACCCAAAAAGGTGTCATTAAAACCTATTTGATACTGTTTATCCTAACTTTCACCCTAGCCATAGCATTGTTAATTTAAACTACTCGAAGTGTCCCACGAGCAAGACCCCGTGTTAACTCTAATACAACAAATAAAGTTAGCAAGAGAACCCAAGCACTGATGACTAAAACTCAACCTCCTGAAGAATACATCAAAGCCACCCCAGATATATCCCCCCGAAACAATGACAAACCTGATGATTCATCTACAGGTACCCAAGAACTCTCATTCCAACCTCCATAAAGATAAGATAGGACTAAAACCCCCCCTATAAAATATAAAACCCCATAAATTGCAACCGACCAGCTACCTCAACTTTCAGGGTATGGCTCAGCAGCTAAAGCAGCAGAATATGCAAAAACAACTAATATCCCTCCTAAATAAATTAAGAATAAAACTAAAGATAAAAAAGGCCCTCCAAAACTTACTATAACCCCGCAACCTATGCCAGCCACAACTACCAACCCCAAGGCAGCAAAATATGGAGAGGGGTTAGAAGCTACCGCAATTAAACCAAAAATCAACCCTATTAATAACAAGAATATTAAATAAGTCATAATTTTTACCAGGGTTTTAACCAGGACTAATGGCTTGAAAAACCACCGTTGTAATTCAACTATAAAAACCCTAATGGCCAACCTTCGAAAAACTCATCCTATCCTTAAAATCGCCAACAACGCCCTTGTGGACCTACCTGCACCATCAAACATCTCTGTATGATGAAACTTCGGATCCTTACTAGGATTATGCTTAATTGCCCAAATCCTTACAGGATTATTTCTAGCAATACATTATACCTCAGATATTGCAACCGCATTCTCTTCAGTAACACATATCTGCCGGGACGTAAATTACGGTTGACTAATTCGCAACATACATGCTAACGGAGCATCTTTCTTTTTTATCTGTATTTACCTACATATTGCACGAGGACTTTACTACGGGTCATATTTATATAAAGAAACTTGAAATGTAGGAGTAGTGCTTCTACTTCTTGTAATAGCCACTGCATTCGTAGGATATGTTCTACCCTGAGGACAAATATCATTCTGAGGAGCCACAGTTATCACTAACCTAATATCCGCTGTACCATATATCGGCAATGATTTAGTACAATGAGTGTGAGGAGGGTTTTCCGTAGACAATGCTACTCTAACCCGATTTTTTGCATTCCATTTCCTACTTCCATTCATTGTTGCAGCCGCAACAATGATTCACCTACTATTCCTCCATGAGACAGGATCAAATAACCCTGCCGGAATCAATTCTGATGCAGATAAAATCTCGTTCCACCCCTACTTCTCATATAAAGACCTACTAGGATTCGCCGCCTTACTAATTGCCCTCACATCAATTGCCCTATTCACACCAAACATTCTTGGGGACCCTGATAACTTTACACCAGCCAACCCTTTAGTCACTCCCCCCCACATTAAGCCAGAATGATACTTTCTATTTGCCTATGCTATCCTACGATCAATTCCTAATAAACTAGGGGGCGTATTGGCCCTGCTATTTTCAATTTTAGTGTTAATACTAGTCCCAATCCTCCACACATCTAAACAACGAGGACTTACCTTTCGACCGTTTGGTCAACTTATATTCTGAATGTTAGTCGCAGACATGATAATTTTAACATGAATTGGGGGAATACCTGTAGAACCTCCCTATATTCTAATCGGTCAATTAGCATCAGTTGTTTACTTCCTTATCTTTTTAACGGCTTTACCTGTATCTGGTTGAATAGAGAATAAAATTCTTAAATGAAACTGCATTTGTAGCTCAGTATTAGAGCGCCGGTTTTGTAAACCGGAGGCCGGAAGTTAAACCCCTCCCTAGTGCTCAGAAAAAGGAGAATCGAACTCCCACCGCCGGCTCCCAAAGCCGGTATTCTAGGTTAAAATATTTTCTGGTACATATATGAAATATCCATATATATATATATAGTGCATATTATTAATTCCTTAGGACATTTTATGTATAAACACCATTAATTTATATTAAACATAAAATAGTAACATAAAACTAAGGTAGACATAAACCACTAATTTAAGAATACATACACAGTTATAAATGCTGAGAGATTTAAGAATCAGCACAAAACTATCGGACAAAGATATACCAAGACTCCAAATATCATTAATTTAAGTATTCGATGCAGTAAGAGCCTACCAATCAATCTATTTCTTAAGGATAACGGTTCTTGATGGTCAGGAGCCCTAATTGAAGGGTTGTTACCTAAAAGGTGAATTATTCCTGGCATCTCCTCCTTTTTCAGGTCCATTAATTTATTAATCCGCACACTTTCATCGACGCTTACATTGACTAATGGTGTCAAACCTTCGACTCGTTACCCCCCAAGCCGAGCGTTCTCTCCACAGGGGCAGCTGGTTTCCTTTTTTTTTCTCCCTTCATGAACATTTCAGAGTGCACACGGCCCTATAATTGAAGGTTGAACATTCGTTCCTTACTGAGTAATATAAATGTAATGTTAAAAACACATTACTTAAGAATTGCATAAATCTCTTTCTAGAGCATAATAGATACATTTTACCTATAAGTCGCCCCCCCTTTTGTTTTTAACTGAAAAACCCCCCAACCCCCCTAAGGCCCTAAAGTAACTAACAATTCAACAAAATCACTATAAACAATAAAACCCCGTGATTATCAGGTAACCAACAGATTGTACAGTATTGGTGATGTGTAATTTCGTATTTATATATTATCACTTTTTAAAAATACATCATATCAAATCCATTTATTACAATTAACCAAGATAAAATACTAGAAG